AAGGTAATGTCAGAATTTTATATTTCTAGATATAATTCCTTCATCTATTCACTTGATCTTTTTTCTATCCATCTTATATCAATAAGATAGATTAAGGGGCAGTAGTAGAGAAAGTTATACAAAGCTATATACGAGTCATCCCCCCCTCGTTTTTTGTATTTCATTGATTGAATTTGAATTTCGTTTGATTAAGACGAAGTTCCGTAAAAACCTCCGCTTTCTTTGAAATATCATGAACAGTTCCTGTAGGTTGAGCTCCTTTTTCAAGGAAATATAGAATAGCAGGAACATTTGAATAAGTTTGATTCTTTATCGGATCATAAAAACCCACTTTCCGAAGATCTCTTCCTTCTCTTCGGGATCGAGCATCAATTGCAACGATTCGATAGACGGCTCATTGGGATAGATGTAGGTGAACAATACCCCCCCCCCCTAGAAACGTATAAGAAGTTTTCTCCTCGTACGGCTCGAGAAAAAATGATTCAAAGTTATGTCGATGTATAGAATTCCAATGGCAAATAGATCTATAAAATCATCAAATTCATTAGACTATGATTTAATTTAAGTCCTTTTTTTTGTTCTTCTTTCCCCAAAAATATAAAATCATTCGTACTCATAACTCAAGTTGGATAACTCTCAAATAGCTCAAAGGACAACCCTTAGGCATTTCATTTATTGAGCGGTCTCTAACCCCCTTTTTGTTTGTCTCGTTTAAAATCTATTGTATTCGTCATTCTGATCCTAATCCTAGTTTTTGAGACAATTGAAAACGGCGTTTCCTTGTTCCGGGATCCTTTATTTCTGTTTTAAATCATTGGGTTTAGACATTACTTCGATGATCCTTAATCCTTTCAAAATGGCAGCAACATACCTTTTTTTTGTGATTTATTTTTATCAAAGAATCATACGAACGGTTGATTCCCGCACGATACACTTTTGATTGAAAGTGTTCTACAAATTCAAACAAATTTTCTTTTTGGATTTTAAACTTGCTTGAATTGTATCCTTTCGTCTATATCGAAGATATACTTACAAAGTATTTCCAACTTCTTGATTGGCACTAACCCTAGATCCTTGCCCCCGAGAAATGAATCAATACTTTCTACTCGAGCTCCATCATGTACTATTTACATTACAACCCAACAAAAAAAGAAAAGAGGGGTTCTTCTAGTGGAGCAGAACAAACGATGTCGAGCCAAGAGCACCTTCATTCCTATATAACTATATAATAAAATTTGAATATAAAAAAATGGTGGGTGTAAAAATCCACAACTGATCATGTCCTTCAAGTCGCACGTTGCTTTCTACCACATCGTTTCAAACGAAGTTTTACCATAACATTCCTCTAGTTTGGAGCCGGTATGTAATTGATTCAATTATGGAACCATGAATAGTCATTGTTTTAGTCGGTACATAGTAATCTATACTTGTTTCTTTTTTTTTATGGATGTGTAGATATTTTTCTGAAGATGTCTCATCAAGAATTCAACTTAATCCCGTATTTTATTGTATGAATGCAACATTTTTTATTAGATTTTCTTATATCTATAATCTAGATAGATTATATATCTATAAAATGATTTATATTTTTATATCTTTTATACCTATAAAATTACATATAAATATAAAATTAGATATTCTAATATCTATAATTTATCTATAATATATCTATAATATATAAATAGTATAATAATAATAGAATATCTATAATTATATATATATTATTATAAATATTCTAAAATAATTATAGATATGATAAAATATAATATTATTATATATTTTATAATACATAATATAATAGACATTTATATTTATATATTTATAAAAATTTTTATAAAAATCAAATTTATATAAAAATAAAAGGATACAAATATAAAATAAATGAGTTATTTTTGAATCTGCATCTTCAAGTGACACAATAGGATAGATTCATCAATCTAATACTTCTTCAAGTACGAAAGACTAATCTAATAATAAATCATTACAAATATTTAATTGAAAAAATTGACTACTTCGACATCATTACATCATTATTTGAGTTGAATAAAGTTTTACAAACAATAAAAAAAACCGCATTTGATCCTTATAAATAAGAGAGATAAATCCATGTTTCGTTTTGAACTGAACCAACAATGATTTAAAGCAAATAGATAGATCAAAAACAAATCCAATTTCTCTTCGTTTTTTTTCGTGAAGAAGATTTAGATCGTTATTCTTTCATATGATTGATAAAATAAGAACCGAAAGAATAGGAGATTTCTGTATCTTAGACTGAACAATTGTTACTGGAAGTAATTATGGATATTCTATGTGAAATATTTTAATTTAAAAAATTTTAAAGATCATAAATCTTTTTCACGAAAATCGAAACCTCATTGTCGCTGAAATAGAACGATAACAAATACATACATCTCAAAATTTCCTTCCTCATTTTTTAGGTATTTTGTTATATTTTGTTTGACTTGAGGTTCAGTAATCTTTCTGTAATTTTTCCATAAGAATCTTCCCATAAAGTAAAAAGTAAATAGAATGTATGAATTGCCCCGTCTGAATTGTTACATAGATTTACAATAATAGATTTACAATAATTCATTAGAGCCAAAGACGAAATACCTAAAACTGAGGTTCAAAGAAAATGGATTTGTTACATATGTAACTTGATTGTTTGTTAATGAGATTTGTACAGACACCGATATTGAAATTGATACCTTCCACTACTGATCTATTTACTGATCTATTTCACAAATAATATGGGATGATGAATCATAAATAAAAAAAAAGATCCTCTTTTACGGGATGCTAGACTATCTTGTCTAGGTACAAAGCCAAACGAGTCTTTGTTCCTATTTTTATTTGAGTTTCCCCTAACCTAGCCTTAAGAGACTTAATCCCATTAATTGAATTCCATTAGTACCAAGAAAACCCTCTTGTTTATTTTTTAATAAAACAATCCACAGAGAATTAATAATTAATAATTAGGCTACCTCATTTAAGGGATAGGGAATAATAGATAGGGAATATAGAGGCTTTTCTTTCGGATTTCGATCTAGAATGCATCATTGAGAATGCAAATGGATATGAGACGTAAGGTTTTTCTAAGTAACTAACCTTCAATATGAAGGGGATGGGCATAGAATCAAAGGCCCCTCCGACTTTTAAAGCAATCTTTATTCTGATATAATTGGTATGCTCTGGGACGGAAGGATTCGAACCTCCGAATAGCGGGACCAAAACCCGTTGCCTTACCACTTGGCCACGCCCCATTTAGATTTCTAGTCGACACTAATAAACACTAATATTGTTATTAGTCGTTCGTCAATTCCAGTCCAAATATTTATGGAATAGATTAGATTGTTGCTAGGATTTTGACACGTATAGACATAGAATTAAACTGAATTTATTGATCATTACATATAATTCAATTAAGATATTTATGAAAGTATGATTTCTTCTATTCTCTTTTGAGACTTGAAGTATTCTTGATTGGGTGAGTTAAAAGAAAAAGAAGGATTTTTTGGTCTACCCTACTTTATTCTTTTTTCCCTTATATCAATACCATATCAATAACTCAATCAAAATTCAATTATCTCCAAGAACAAAATGTTTGTTATGCTTAATATCTTTAGTTTGATCTGTATCTGTCTTAATTCTGCCCTTTATTCGAGTAATTTTTTCTTCGCCAAATTGCCCGAAGCCTATGCTTTTTTGAATCCAATCGTAGATGTTATGCCAGTCATACCTCTGTTCTTTTTTCTCTTAGCCTTTGTTTGGCAAGCCGCTGTAAGTTTTCGATGAAATATTTAATACTGCCCTAGAAAAATTCATGATTTCTTCGAGAAAAAAAATTCTAACAATTGATAAGATTAGAAAAATCTTAGATTATGAACCCTCAATTAAAACATTGAAAGTCAAAGTATCGGATAGTCGCAATAAATCTGTATCACCTCATTCTAACCCTTTCCTTTTTCCAGTGAAAGGCACTATTAATTAGGGTCCCCCACAATATCTAATTGTGGGTATGAAAGAAAATTTTGGCAATGAAAGACTCTTAATTACAAATGATTTTTTGAAAATGCTTTTCCATTTCTAGAAACTACTTCTCATGTCTTGGTGTCAAAATAGGAGTCAAAATAGGATATGTGGTATAAAAATGGAAAATCTATTCTCTTTTTCCCAAAAAATGATCTTGGAGATTGTGTAATGCTTACTCTCAAACTCTTCGTTTACACAGTAGTGATATTCTTTGTTTCTCTCTTCATCTTCGGATTCCTATCTAATGATCCGGGACGTAATCCTGGGCGTGAAGAATGAAGAATAAAAAATAAAGGCATTTTCCTTACTTGATTTTCAAATTTTCTTCGGATTTTATCTATTCCACACCTTTAACTATGAAAAAAGAAAAAGGGTTCGAGAAATTCGAAAGATAAATAAAATATCAATTCATCAATGGAAACGGAAAGAGAGGGATTCGAACCCTCGGTACGAATAACTCGTACAACGGATTAGCAATCCGCCGCTTTAGTCCACTCAGCCATCTCTCCCATACATAAAGTAAAGATTGAAAAAGTCTTTCTTTATCTTTCTTTATTATTTTTTTATCTCTTTTTATTATATAGATATATACAACTTTTATCAGCAATTCCAATTCCATAAAGTAAGGGCTCGAAAAATATATTTCCAATAGAAATATAGAAAAAAAAAGAATCTTTCTTTGAGTTTGTTCAAAAGGGCCTTTTTATTTTATTCCCACGGCCCGGATAGGTACTGACCTATCCAGGCCCTTTTTTGTTCCAATGAATCATAGATAGAAAAAAATTTATCTGATTTGAAAACAAAAATGCTTGTTATTAAAGCAACAACAATAATAAGAAGAACTATTTCCATTCCTATGATATAGAGTCAAAATAGAATCCAAATGTGAGTTCTTCTTATTATTTTATAATTCTTTTTTTCTTGTTTTTTTCTTTACTATTTACATTTACTTTGCTGGACTAAAAACA